ATTCCGAGGTTTCTTATGTCTTAATTCAGAATGAATTATTCCTTGTGTTCCAAAATAATTTTTTATTGAAGTCTTAAGAAAAAAAGATGTTCCGTGATATTTAAGAATAGATCTTAACTTATATAAGTTAAGAACTTGGGTTTGGGATAATTTGTAAAATACATATGCTTGTGACAAGAAGTATAAGTCACAAAAATTATGTGAATTTTTATTACTAATATTATAAAGTGACTTGTTTATAGTCGAAATAAAGTGAATTGTATTTTGATTTGTTTTATTAATTCTTTCTTGATTTGTTTTATTATTGTAAATGGATTTATCAATAATTTTTTTTGTTAATTCAAGAAAAAGTTGTATATTAATTCTGGGAATATTAATGATAGATAGAAGGATATCTATGTATATCCTTTCAGTGAAAAATTTTAAAAAATAATGTAATTTGCGGATTAATCGAGCATTTCTTCTTTTTAATATTTGCCAAATATTTTTTGGTGATTCGAATCTTTTAGCATTATAACTTGTTTTATTAGGACTAACATTTATTCCCGGAGTCACTTTTTTTTTCTCTTTTGTAATTCTTTCTATTTGATTTCGGATTGTGCTTGTTCTATCAGTTAGATCCTTCATTTTTTTTTCTGTCAGTAAATAATTCGTCCAATCTGTAAATCGAGTTCGACTAAAAGATTCATCAATTATCTGATTGTGGGTTATAGAATCTTTTTCTTTTTGAGTTTCGCTTAATTTATCTACTTCTCTCAATCTAAATAATAGAATTGGATTTACTTTTGAGAGTTCCTTTATTATTTTTTTAAATAATAGAATACCTTTGATAATCCATTTTTTTGTTTTTTTTGAGATATTTAGAAATAATTTTGTTCTTTCTTTTAAAACTTTTATAACTAGAAAATACTTCTTTTTAAATTTTCCAATTTTTTTTTCGCGTTTCTTAAAAATAGGTTCAAAAAAGGAAGGCCGTTTTCGGGGAGAACCAAAAGGAAGTTCAGCTTCCATTCCCCAAACTGTTAAAAAACAAAAATCATTTTTTTGTCCTTTCTTTTTCATTCGATCTATATGAGAGGACTGTGGCTTAGATCTGTGCCAAGGTTTCAGACAGAAAGGAAATAGAATCTTTATCTGAATGCCGTCTATTAACCAATTTTTCGGAAATTCTGTTTCTGATAATTGAACACCATTATAGGTACATTTAACATGCATTTCTCTATTCCATTCCTTAAAATCCTCAGACCACTCAGGAAATTGAAAGAATAGGATACGGCTAATATTTTTCGCTATTATTAATGAAGGTAATAGAATATATTTTCTAAGAGTCGATTGAATTATTAACATGGAACCTCTTATTACTTGAGCAAATGGAATGGTATCCCAGGCTTCTGCTATTTCTATCCGCGCTTTCTCCTTTCTTTTGTTCTCTTCTTTCTTGTCTTTCTCCCTTTTCTCCCCCCTTTTTATCTCTTCTTCTTTAGAATCTGAAATTTGGAATTCGGCTCCTTTTACTATCCATATCCAATTTCGAAAACTGAGTTTCATCAGTCCAGAGATATCAAAAGAAAAGGGGTGTGATTTGTCTATTCTATCCAAAAAAAGCGGGGAATGCGTATTTGCTTGAAAGAGTTCTCCAATAATTGTTTTACGTCTTTGGGCTCGCATAGAACCTTTGATTATGTCTCGACGAAAATCCGATTGTTGCGAATAGCGTATCAAAGCCACTTCGTCTGTTTGATCAGGATTATTAGTATCAGTATTATTAGTATCAGTATTTCGCCGGTTATCAGTAAAAATCACTACACGTCTGGCTTTTCTTGAACGAATCTGATGATCTATTGGTACTTCTTCTTCACTTTCTCCTTCCTGTTGTTCTAATTCGTTGATTAATTTGTATGACCATCGAGGGACCTTTTTATTAATTTCTTTTATTCCAATAGATTTTTTTTTTTTTTTTGATTAAGAAGATCACTTATAATTGCATTGAATAAAAATTTTAAAAATTTTGTTTCATTTTCTGAATCCATTCTATTTTGTTCTTTTTCGGAAAATAAAGAAGGTCCTTTAAAATTGAAATTCGATTTTGAATCTCTATTTAGTTCACTGATTAAAGTCAAGAAATGACCAATTTCTGTTGATAATGGTTTTTTAGTAAATATATTTATTTTATGTTCAAATTCTCGGTAATCCGTATCAGTAAGAAAGAGAGTATGAAGTTTATTTGTTCCTATGAAATTTTCTATCGAAGTTTCATTTATGATTAAAGGTGAAAACTTTTTTTTTATTGTTCTACGATGTGTCCCATTCAAGAAAGGATCATATATTTTGGGCAAGTATTCTTTTTTAGTCTCATCGTTACACAACCTAATTCCTTTTTCGAACATATCCGAAGAAAGAAATTCTTTGTCTAGAGCCTTAATTCTATTTATGAACTCATTGTTTAGATTGTTACTTTTTTGTTTGTTGGTAGAAACCCAATGATTGTACAGTTCATCAG